ATATTGGTATTGGACTTGTCAATCGATTCATAACTTTTAAAACACAACCCATCTCGATCCGAACTCCCTTTACTTGTAAGAGTACATCTTGGATCTGCCGATTATGTTATGGTCGGAGCCCTACTCATGGTAATCTCGTCGAATTGGGAGAAGCTGTCGGTATTATTTCGGGTCAATCTATTGGGGAACCTGGCACTCAACTAACATTGAGAACTTTTCATACTGGTGGAGTATTCACAGGGGGTACTGCAAAACATGTGCGAGCCCCTTCTAATGGAAAAATCACATTCAATGAGAATTTTGTTCATCCCATACGTACACGTCACGGGTATCCCGCTTTTCTATCTTCTATAGACTTGTATGTAACTATTGAGAGTGAGGATATTCTGCATAACGTGACTATTCCATCAAAAAGTTTTATTTTAGTTCAAAACGATCAATATGTAGAATCAGAACAAGTGATTGCTGAGATTCGCGCGGGAACATACACTTTGAATTTTCAAGAGAGGGTTCGAAAACATATTTATTCTAACTCAGAGGGAGAAATGCACTGGAGTACTGATGTATATCATGTACCCGATTTTACATATAGTAATGTACATCTCTTACCAAAAACAAGTCATTTATGGATATTATCAGGAGGCTCATACAGATCTAGTGTAGCCCCTTTTTCAATCCATAAAGATCAAGATCAAATGAACGTTTATTTTCTTTCTGCCAAAGGAAAACTCATTTCTAGCTTTTCAGTAAATCCAGTAAATAATGATCAAGTAAAAGACAAATTCCTTACTTCGGATCTTTCTGATAAAAAAGAAAGCAGTATTCCTGATTATTCAGAATTGAATCGAATCGTAGATAGGGATCATTGTAATCTCCTATTTCCTTCTATTCTTCACAAAAATGTTTATTTCTTTTTATTAGCAAAAAGGCGAAGAAATAGACTCATCATTCCATTTCAATGGATTCAAGAACAAGAAAAAGAACCACAGCCTCGTTCTAGTATTTCGATTGAAATACCGATAAATGGTTTTTTTCGGAGAAATAGTATTCTTGCTTATTTTGATGATCCTCAATACAGAAGAAAGAGTTCGGGAATTACTAAATACGGGACTATAGGCTTGTATTCAATCCTCAAAAAAGAGGATTTAACTGAGTATGGAGAAGTCAAAGAACTAAAGCCAAAATACCAAACGAAAGTAGATCGAGTTTTTTTCATTCCCGAAGAGGTGCATATTTTACCCGAATCTTCTTCCATAATGGTACGAAACAATAGTATTATTGGAATAAATACAGGAATCACTTTAAATACAAGAAGCCAAATAGGCGGATTGGTCCACATGGAGAAAAAAAAAAAAAAGATTCAAGTTAAAATTTTTTCTGGAGATATCCATTTTCCTGTAGAGATGGATAAGCTATTCCGACACAGTAGCATCTTGATATCACCTGGAAGGATAAAAAAAAAAATGAAAGAATCAAAAAAATTGAAAAATTGGATCTATGTCCAATGGATCACACCTACTAAGAAAAAATATTTTGTTTTGGTTCGACCCGTAATCATATATGAAATAGTCGACGGTATAAATTTAGAAACACTTTTTCCCCAGGATTTATTGCAGGAAAAGGAGAGTCTAAAACTTAGAGTTGTAAATTATATTATTTATGGAACTGGCAAACCGATTTGTGGAATTTCCGGAACCAATATTCAATTAGTTCGGACTTGTTTAGTCTTGACCTGGGACCAAGACAACAAAAATTCTTCGTTAGAAGAAGTCCATGCTTCCTTTGTTGAAGTAAGTGCAACTGGTCTGATTCGAGATTTCCTAAGAATCAACTTAGTGAAATCACATATTTCTTATATAAGAAATATAAGAAAAAGAAATTATCCGTTAGGGCCCGGATTGATCTCGGATAATAGGTCAGATCGTACCAATCCGTTTTATTCTATTTATTCCACGGAAAGGATTCAACAATCACTTAGACAAAATAAAGGAACTATTCATACGTTCTGGAATAGAAGTAAGGAATCTCAATCTTTGATAATTTTGTCATCAACTAATTGTTTTCAAATGGGTTCATTCAACGATGTAAAACATTACAATGGGATAAAAGAATCAATTAAAAAAAATCCTCGAATTTCAATTAGGAATTCGTTAGGAACTTTAGGAACAACCTGTCAAATTGTGAATTTTTATTACCTTTTAAAAACTCATAATCAGATCTCGGTAATTAAATATTTGCAACTTAACAATTTAAAAGAGACTTTTCAAGTATTTAAATTTTTTTTACTTCCATATTTTTTAATGGACGAAACCGGGAGAATTTATAATTCGAATTTATGCAGTAACATCCTTTTGAATCCATTCAACTTGAATTGGCATTTTTTACATCCTAATTATTGTGAAAAAAAATCCACAATAATTAACCTTGGACAGTTTTTTTGTGAAAACGTCTGTATAGCCAAACATAGACCCCAGCTAAAATCAGGTCAAGTTATAATTGT